GCTGGCGTGGTTTACTTAAAACGTAACACTGAAGATGTTAAGATGGGCCCTAGAAAGTTCCGCCGGCACAAAGGCTTGGTCCTGACTTTACTGTCAGCTTTAGCTATATTTACACATGCAAGTATCCGCACCCCTGTGAAAATGCCCACCCCCGCTTTCCCCGTCCGAAAGCAAGGAGCTGGTATCAGGCACACTCCCTGTAGCCCACGACACCTAGCTTTGCCACACCCCCAAGGGAACTCAGCAGTGATAAACATTAAGCCATGAGCGAAAGCTTGACTTAGTTAAAGCTAAGAGGGCCGGTAAAACTCGTGCCAGCAACCGCGGTTATACGAGAGGCCCAAGTTGACAGGAATCGGCGTAAAGGGTGGTTAAGGGTCATTACAAAATAAAGCCGAATATTCTCAACGCTGTTATACGCCCCCGAGAACTCGAAGCCCCACCACGAAAGTGGCTTTACCCCGCCCCGAACCCACGAAAGCCAGGACACAAACTGGGATTAGATACCCCACTATGCCTGGCTGTAAACATTGATAAGATATTACACGCATTATCCGCCTGGGAACTACGAGCACTAGCTTAAAACCCCAAGGACTTGGCGGTGCTTCAGACCCCCCTAGAGGAGCCTGTTTCTAGAACCGATAATCCCCGTTCAACCTCACCCTTCCCTGTAAATCCTGCCTATATACCGCCGTCGCCAGCCTACCCTGTGAAGGATCTAAAGTGGGCTAAACTGGTACTACCCTAAATGTCAGGTCGAGGTGTAGCATATGGAAGGGGAAGCAATGGGCTACATTCGCTGACCCAGCGAATCACGAAAGACATGCTGAAAAGCATGTCTGAAGGTGGATTTAGCAGTAAGGGGGGAGTAGAGCGCCCCCCTGAAGTTGGCTCTGAAGCGTGCACACATCGCCCGTCACTCTCCCCGAATTAGTCTACACCCGTAACTAACCACACGGACGCCGCCGAGGGGAGGCAAGTCGTAACATGGTAAGTGTACCGGAAGGTGCACTTGGATAAATTCAGGGTATAGCTAAGACAGAAAAGCGTCTCCCTTACACTGAGAAGCCATCCGTGCAAATCGGATTATCCTGACGCCTTACAGCTAGCCCACAAAAGTAAAAGCAACCTACCACTTAAATAACCCCTAATGCACTCTACACCTAGTAAACAAATCATTTTGCCCCCTTAGTATGGGCGACAGAAAAGGATCCCCGGAGCAATAGAGAAAGTACCGCAAGGGAAAGCTGAAAGAGAAGTGAAACAAGTCAGTCTAAGCCTAATAAAGCAGAGACTAAAACTCGTACCTTTTGCATCATGATTTAGCTAGTACAAATCGAGCAAAGAGAACTTTAGTTTGAAACCCCGAAACCAAGTGAGCTACTCCAAGACAGCCTGACAATAGGGCGAACCCGTCTCTGTGGCAAAAGAGTGGGACGAGCTTCGAGTAGCGGTGACAGACCTACCGAACTTGGTTATAGCTGGTTGCCCGGGAAGTGAATAGCAGTTCAGCCCTATGGCTTTCTCCTCTCAAGTATGACTACTATTACTGACAGCAAAAGAACCACCATAAGAGTTAATCAAAGGGGGTACAGCCCCTTTGATACAGGACACAACCTTTCCAGGAGGGTAAAGATCATAATTAACTTAAGGTCCTATGTTCGGGTGGGCTTAAGAGCAGCCATCCCAATAGAAAGCGTTAAACCTCGGACATTCTCCTACCAATTATCCGGATAACTTCATCCCAACCCCCTAACCTTACCGGGCCGCTCCATACTTCTATGGAAGCGACCATGCTAATATGAGTAATAAGAGGGCTAATGCCCCTCTCCTCGCACAAGTGTAAGTCGGAACGAACCCACACCGAATCTTAACGGCCCCAAACAAAGAGGGAAGTGAACTGAAAACAGACAACAAGAAATACACTCAACCACCAACCGTTAACCCCACACTGGTGTGCCCCTGAGGAACGACTAAAAGAAAGAGAAGGAACTCGGCAAATACAATTGAAGCCTCGCCTGTTTACCAAAAACATCGCCTCTTGCAAAATCAAAGAATAAGAGGTCCCGCCTGCCCTGTGACTATATGTTTAACGGCCGCGGTACTCTGACCGTGCGAAGGTAGCGCAATCACTTGTCTTTTAAATGGAGACCTGTATGAATGGCATAACGAGGGCTTGACTGTCTCCTCTTTCCAGTCAATGAAATTGATCTCCCCGTGCAGAAGCGGGGATGAGAACATAAGACGAGAAGACCCTATGGAGCTTTAGACACCAAGGCAGGTCATGTTAAGAACCACTAAGCTAAAAGACAAAACAAGATGAACACTGCCCACATGTCTTTGGTTGGGGCGACCGCGGGGAAACAAACAACCCCCATGTGGACCGGGAGAACTTCTCCTAAAAGCAAGAACCGCAGTTCTAACTAACAGAACTTCTGACCTTTAAGATCCGGCTTACGCCGATCAACGGACCGAGTTACCCTAGGGATAACAGCGCAATCCCCTTTGAGAGCCCATATCGATGAGGGGGTTTACGACCTCGATGTTGGATCAGGACATCCTGATGGTGCAGCCGCTATCAAGGGTTCGTTTGTTCAACGATTAAAGTCCTACGTGATCTGAGTTCAGACCGGAGTAATCCAGGTCAGTTTCTATCTATGAGGCGATCTTTTCTAGTACGAAAGGACCGAGAAGAGGGGGCCAATGCTTACAGGTAAGCCCCTCCCTCACTTACTGAAATCAACTAAAATGGATGATAGGGCGCATGCTCTTAACCTGAGAAAAAGGCATGTTGGGGTGGCAGAGTCCGGCTAATGCAAAAGACCTAAGCTCTTTCTACAGAGGTTCAAGTCCTCTCCTTAACTATGATCTCAGCACTGATTACCCACATCATTAACCCCTTAGCCTTCATCGTCCCCGTTCTTCTTGCAGTCGCATTCCTTACCCTCCTAGAACGTAAAGTGCTTGGATACATACAACTACGTAAAGGTCCCAACGTTGTAGGCCCCTACGGCCTCCTTCAACCCATCGCGGACGGCGTTAAACTATTTATTAAGGAGCCCGTTCGACCTTCCACCTCTTCCCCCGTCTTGTTTTTGCTAGCCCCCATGCTAGCACTTACCCTTGCCCTTACGCTATGGGCCCCCATGCCCATGCCATACCCAGTTACCGACCTGAACCTAGGGATCCTATTTATTCTTGCTCTCTCAAGCCTAGCAGTCTACTCCATCCTAGGCTCAGGCTGAGCCTCAAATTCAAAATACGCTCTAATTGGCGCCCTCCGTGCAGTTGCGCAAACCATTTCCTACGAAGTTAGCCTAGGACTTATCCTGCTTTGCATTATTATCTTCACAGGCGGCTTCACCCTACAAATGTTTAACGTGGCCCAGGAAAGCATCTGATTGGTTGTACCCGCCTGACCCCTCGCAGCAATGTGATACATCTCGACGCTAGCCGAAACAAACCGTGCCCCGTTTGACCTAACCGAAGGTGAATCCGAACTTGTCTCGGGCTTTAACGTTGAATATGCTGGAGGCCCCTTCGCCCTATTCTTCCTTGCCGAATATGCCAATATTCTCCTTATAAACACCCTCTCCGCCACACTCTTCCTAGGAGCCTCCCACATCCCCACACTCCCCGAATTAACTGCCGCCAACCTCATGACCAAAGCAGCACTTCTCTCCATTGTTTTCTTATGAGTGCGTGCCTCATACCCCCGATTCCGATATGACCAGCTCATGCACCTAATCTGAAAAAATTTCCTACCCCTGACACTAGCTCTAGTCATTTGACACCTGGCACTGCCAATTGCCTTTGCAGGACTCCCTCCCCACCTCTAGGCCATGGAGGCGTGCCCGAAGTCTTAGGGACCACTTTGATAGAGTGGACTATGGGGGTTAAAGTCCCCCCGCCTCTTTTTAGAAAGAAGGGATTCGAACCCTACCTAAAGAGATCAAAACTCTTGGTGCTTCCACTACACCACTTCCTAGTAAAGTAAGCTAAATCTAAGCTCTTGGGCCCATACCCCAAAAATGTGGGTTAAAATCCCTCCTTTGCTACGTGGCTCCTGCACTAACTACCCTCCTATTGTTTGCACTTGGCCTCGGAACGACTGTCACGTTTGCCAGTTCCCACTGGCTCGTAGCTTGAATGGGGCTTGAAATTAATACCCTTGCTATTCTCCCACTTATGGCGCGACACCACCACCCCCGAGCAGTCGAGGCTACCACTAAATACTTTCTTATTCAAGTGACTGGGGCAGCCCTGCTGCTTTTCGCCACCTGCTCAAATGCCTGGCTGACCGGTGAATGGGAAATTAAACAAACCGGACACGCCTACACCACAACGGTGGCCATAATTGCACTTACACTTAAACTAGGCCTTGCACCCATGCACATCTGACTGCCTGAAGTACTTCAAGGACTTGACCTTTCCATCGGACTTCTCCTGTCCACCTGACAAAAGCTAGCACCACTAATCCTCCTAGTCCAAATTACCCCTCCAAACTCCAAACTCCTTATTATTCTCGGCGTTGCCTCCACCCTCCTCGCAGGCTGGGCAGGTCTAAACCAAACTCAAATCCGAAAAATTCTCGCCTACTCATCCATCGCACACCTCGGCTGAATAGTTGTGGTTATTCAGTACTCCTTCACCCTGACCCTACTCACCCTTCTTATTTACACCATTATGACTATCTCAGCCTTCCTCGTCTTTAACATGAATAAATCAACCACCATTAATGCACTAGGCATCTCCTGAGCAAAATCCCCTGCGATCACGGCCCTCACTCCCCTCATCCTGCTCTCCCTAGGGGGCCTCCCGCCCCTCACAGGCTTCATGACCAAGTGACTTATTCTGCAAGAGCTGACAAAACAAGGCCTCTCACCCCTAGCAACTCTCACGGCACTTTCTGCCCTCCTGAGCCTCTATTTTTACCTCCGACTCTCGTACGCCATGACCCTAACAATGTCCCCTAACAACATTACAGGCACCCCCCCCTGACGCCTGACTTCTTCCAAACGTACCCTCCCAACCGCCACGTTTACAATGGCCACCCTACTACTTCTCCCACTCACACCGGCCATCACCGCCCTGCTGGCACAATAAGGGGCTTATGTTAACGCTAGACAAAGAGCCTTCAAAGCTCTAAGTGTGGGTTAAAATCCCTCAGCCCCTGTAAGAGTAGCGGGACACTATCCCACATCTCCTGCGTGCAAGGCAGGCACTTTAATTAAGCTATACCCTTTCTAGATGAGAAGGCCTCGATCCTACAAACTCTTAGTTAACAGCTAAGCGCTCAAGCCAGCGAGCATTCATCTAACTTTCCCCGCCTCCCGGCAAAAAGGCGGGGAAAGCCCCGGCAGGCGTCTAACCTGCTTCTTTAGATTTGCAATCTAATATGTAAAACACCTCAAGGCTTGATAAGAAGGGGAATCGAACCCCTGTATGTGGGGCTACAATCCACCGCCTGAAACTCAGCCATCTTACCTGTGGCAGTCACACGCTGATTTTTCTCAACTAACCACAAAGATATTGGCACCCTCTACCTAGTCTTCGGTGCCTGAGCCGGTATGGTAGGAACTGCTTTAAGCCTTCTTATTCGTGCCGAGCTCAGCCAGCCCGGCGCTCTTCTAGGTGACGACCAAATTTACAACGTAATTGTTACAGCACATGCCTTTGTAATAATTTTCTTTATGGTAATGCCAATCATGATTGGAGGGTTTGGCAACTGACTAATCCCACTCATGATCGGTGCACCAGACATGGCCTTCCCTCGGATGAACAACATGAGCTTCTGGCTACTCCCCCCTTCTTTCCTCCTCCTACTTGCCTCTTCAGGCGTTGAAGCAGGAGCTGGAACTGGTTGAACAGTTTACCCCCCACTAGCGGGCAATCTGGCACACGCCGGAGCATCTGTTGACCTCACTATCTTCTCCCTCCACCTGGCAGGTATTTCTTCTATCTTGGGAGCTATTAATTTTATTACTACGATCATTAATATGAAACCTCCTGCAATTTCACAATACCAGACACCCCTGTTCGTTTGAGCTGTTCTAATTACAGCCGTTCTACTTCTTCTATCCCTTCCTGTACTTGCCGCTGGCATTACAATGCTACTAACAGACCGAAACCTAAATACAACCTTCTTTGACCCGGCAGGAGGGGGAGACCCAATCCTTTATCAGCATCTATTCTGATTCTTTGGCCACCCAGAAGTGTACATCCTGATTCTACCAGGCTTCGGCATGATTTCTCATATCGTTGCCTACTATGCAGGTAAAAAAGAACCATTCGGCTACATGGGCATGGTCTGAGCCATGATGGCCATCGGACTTCTAGGGTTCATCGTATGGGCCCACCACATGTTCACAGTAGGGATGGACGTAGACACTCGAGCCTACTTCACATCCGCAACAATGATTATTGCCATCCCGACCGGAGTAAAAGTCTTTAGCTGACTGGCCACCCTGCATGGGGGGTCAATCAAATGAGACACACCCCTACTCTGAGCGCTTGGCTTCATTTTCCTATTTACAGTAGGCGGCCTAACTGGTATCGTGCTGGCCAATTCTTCACTTGATATTGTGCTCCACGACACATACTATGTAGTTGCCCACTTCCACTATGTCCTATCAATGGGAGCTGTATTCGCAATTGTAGCCGGCTTCGTGCACTGATTCCCGCTATTCTCAGGCTACACACTTCACAGCACGTGAACAAAAATCCACTTTGGAGTCATGTTCGTCGGTGTCAACTTAACATTCTTCCCCCAACATTTCCTGGGCCTAGCCGGAATGCCACGACGTTACTCTGACTACCCAGACGCCTACACCCTGTGAAACACAGTATCCTCTATTGGGTCCCTCGTGTCACTAGTGGCAGTTATTATGTTCCTATTTATTATTTGAGAAGCGTTTGCTGCCAAACGGGAAGTCCTAGCTGTAGAACTCACAGCAACCAATGTAGAGTGACTACACGGCTGCCCTCCTCCGTACCACACATTCGAGGAGCCCGCATTCGTTCAAGTTCAGTCGCACTAATTAGGCTCACTCAACAGTTACGAGAAAGGGAGGAGTCGAACCCCCATAGGACGGTTTCAAGCCGTCCACATAACCGCTCTGTCACTTTCTTATAAGACGCTAGTAAAACGGACTATTACACTGCCTTGTCGAGGCAGAATTGTGGGTTTAAGTCCCGCGCGTCTTGTCAGTTAATGGCACATCCCTCACAACTAGGTTTCCAAGATGCAGCTTCCCCCGTAATAGAAGAACTTCTCCACTTCCACGACCACGCCTTAATAATCGTATTCCTGATTAGCACTTTTGTACTTTACATTATTGTGGCAATGGTAACAACTAAACTCACAAACAAGTTCCTACTGGACTCCCAAGAAATTGAAATCATCTGAACTGTCCTACCAGCAGTTATCCTGATTATGATTGCCCTCCCCTCACTACGAATTCTCTACCTAATGGACGAGATTAACGACCCCCACCTCACAATTAAAGCCGTTGGACATCAGTGATACTGAAGCTATGAGTACACGGACTACGAAGACCTAGCCTTCGACGCCTACATGATCCCGACCGGAGACTTAGAACCCGGTCAATTCCGACTTCTCGAAGCCGACCACCGAATAGTTATTCCTGTTGAGTCCCCAATCCGAGTTTTAATCTCAGCAGAAGACGTGCTCCACTCGTGGGCAGTTCCCTCTTTAGGAGTCAAAATGGACGCAGTTCCAGGACGGCTAAACCAAACAGCTTTTATTGCCTCCCGCCCAGGAGTCTTCTACGGCCAGTGCTCCGAAATCTGCGGGGCTAACCACAGCTTCATGCCTATCGTTGTCGAGGCAGTCCCTCTTGAACACTTCGAAGACTGAACGCTCGTCATCCTCCAGGACATCTCGCTAAGAAGCTAAACCGGACACAGCGTTAGCCTTTTAAGCTAAAGATTGGTGACTACCGCCCACCCTTAGCGACATGCCTCAATTAGATCCCGCCCCTTGACTTGCAATCTTTGTATACTCCTGATTTATTCTCCTAACCATTGTGCCCCCTAAAGTACTAGCACACACATTCCCCGCAGAACCAACAGTCCAAAGCGCAGAAGCCCCAAAAACAGACCCTTGAAACTGAACATGCCCGTAGGATTTTTCGAACAGTTCATAAGCCCCGTATACCTTGGCATTCCCCTAATTGCAGTAGCCATGATCATCCCCTGACTCTTCATCTCGACCCCTGGGGACCGATGACGAAGCAACCGCCAACTTGCCCTACAGTCATGATTCATCAATCGCTTCAATTACCAGCTTCTCTCACCCCTTAAGCTAGGGGGCCACAAATGAGCCGCCCTCTTCACCTCGCTAATGCTCTTCCTGGTCTCATTAAACATGCTTGGCCTATTGCCATATACCTTCACCCCTACAACTCAGCTATCCCTGAGCCTAGGCCTCGCAGTCCCTATTTGACTCGCCACAGTACTTATTGGAATGCGCAACCAGCCCACAGAATCCCTAGGCCACCTCCTGCCAGAAGGCACACCAACGCCTCTTATCCCCATCCTTATCATCATCGAGACTATTAGCCTTCTCATCCGACCCGTCGCCCTCGGGGTCCGACTAACTGCTAATTTGACTGCTGGCCACCTCCTTATCCAGCTAATTGCCACCGCCGCATTTGTCCTCACTACGATTATGCCGACCGTTGCCCTCCTGACCTCTACGATCCTGTTTCTTCTAACCCTCCTAGAAGTCGCAGTCGCCATGATTCAAGCATACGTATTTGTACTTCTACTAAGCCTGTACCTACAAGAAAACGTTTAATGGCCCACCAAGCACACGCTTATCACATAGTTGACCCGAGCCCTTGACCACTTACAGGAGCCGTTGCCGCCCTACTTATAACGTCTGGCCTCGCCGTCTGATTCCACTTCCACTCTACTACCCTCATAATGTTGGGGACAGCCCTGCTCCTCCTAACTATGTTCCAATGATGACGGGACATCGTGCGAGAGGGGACTTTTCAAGGTCACCACACCCCTCCTGTCCAAAAAGGCCTCCGGTATGGAATAATCCTTTTTATTACCTCAGAAGTCTTCTTTTTCCTTGGGTTCTTCTGGGCCTTCTACCACGCAAGCCTTGCCCCTACGCCAGAACTAGGAGGCTGCTGACCCCCAACAGGAATCTCCACGCTAGATCCCTTCGAAGTGCCCCTTCTGAACACGGCGGTTCTTCTTGCCTCCGGAGTGACTGTAACCTGAGCCCACCACAGCATCATAGAAGGAGAGCGACAACAAGCGATTCAGTCCCTCACTCTCACGATCCTACTAGGCTTCTATTTCACCTTCCTTCAAGGTATGGAGTACTACGAAGCCCCATTCACCATTGCAGACGGCGTATACGGATCCACCTTCTTTGTAGCTACGGGCTTCCATGGCCTGCACGTAATCATTGGCTCCACCTTCCTAGCCATCTGCCTTCTCCGCCAGGCTCTCTTCCACTTTACATCCGAGCACCACTTCGGCTTCGAAGCAGCCGCCTGGTACTGACACTTCGTAGACGTTGTGTGACTTTTCCTCTACGTATCCATCTACTGATGAGGATCCTAATCTTTCTAGTATAATATTAGTATTAGTGACTTCCAATCACCCGGTCTTGGTGAGAATCCAAGGAAAGATAATGAACCTAGTAACAACAATTGTGACAATTGCTATTGCTTTATCAGCAGTTCTGGCCGTGGTCTCCTTCTGACTTCCCCTTATGAACCCAGACCCCGAAAAGCTCTCCCCCTACGAATGCGGATTCGATCCCGTAGGCTCCGCCCGCCTCCCCTTTTCCATACGCTTCTTCCTAGTAGCTATCCTGTTCCTCCTGTTTGATCTCGAAATTGCCCTCTTACTCCCTCTCCCATGGGGAGACCAACTTTCTGACCCCCTCTCAACCTTTGTTTGAGCCACCGCCGTTCTTGTCCTCCTCACGCTCGGCCTCATCTATGAGTGGCTCCAAGGGGGCCTAGAGTGGGCTGAGTAAGGTGGTTAGTCTAAGTAAAACATTTGATTTCGGCTCAAAAACTTGTGGTTAAAGTCCATAACCTCCTAATGACCCCCGTCCACTTTGCCTTCTCCTGCACCTTCATCCTAGGACTAATAGGCCTAGCGTTCAATCGAGTCCATCTCTTATCCGCCCTTTTATGCTTAGAGGGCATAATGCTCTCCCTATTTATTGCATTCTCCCTCTGAACCCTTCAACTAGATTCATCTAGCTTTTCAACCTCCCCAATGCTTCTACTGGCCTTCTCAGCCTGTGAAGCAAGCGCAGGTCTGGCCCTACTAGTAGCCACCGCCCGGACACATGGGACCGACCGCCTACAAAGCCTAAACTTACTACAATGCTAAAGATTCTTGTCCCGACACTTATACTTGTGCCCACAACTTGACTGACCCCTGCTAAATGACTATGACCAACCACTCTCGCACATAGCTTAATTATCGCACTAATTAGCCTGTCTTGACTCCAAAACATGTCGGAAACAGGCTGATCCGAACTTAGCCTATACATAGCAACTGACCCGCTCTCAACCCCCCTTCTCGTGTTGACCTGCTGACTGCTACCCCTCATGATCCTCGCCAGCCAAAACCACACCGCCACGGAACCCATTAACCGTCAACGAGCTTACATCACCCTGCTCACCTCATTGCAGATTTTCCTAATCTTAGCCTTCGGCGCCACCGAAATTATCATGTTTTATGTCATGTTCGAAGCCACCCTAATCCCCACCCTCGTAATCATTACGCGCTGAGGAAACCAAACAGAACGACTAAATGCGGGCACATACTTCTTATTCTACACACTGGCTGGCTCTCTCCCGCTATTAGTTGCCCTCCTGATCTTACAAAACCACACAGGAACACTCTCCCTCCTCACCCTGCAGTACTCAGACGCAATGTACCTGACGACATACGCGGACAAATTATGATGAGCCGCCTGCCTCCTAGCATTCCTAGTCAAAATGCCACTATATGGGGTGCACCTCTGACTTCCCAAAGCACACGTAGAAGCCCCAGTTGCTGGCTCAATAGTTCTAGCCGCAGTCCTCCTAAAACTAGGGGGCTATGGCATAATGCGAATAATAGTTATGTTAGAGCCTCTAACCCCAGAATTAAGTTACCCCTTCATCGTATTTGCACTTTGAGGCGTAATTATGACAGGATCAATTTGCCTCCGGCAGACTGATCTTAAGTCCCTAATCGCCTACTCATCCGTCAGCCACATGGGCTTAGTCGCAGGAGGAATCCTGATCCAAACCCCCTGAGGCTTTACAGGTGCCCTCATCCTCATGATTGCCCATGGCCTGACGTCCTCAGCACTCTTCTGCCTGGCTAATACCAACTACGAGCGTACCCACAGTCGGACAATGCTACTAGCCCGAGGCCTACAAATAGTACTTCCCCTAATAACCGCATGATGATTCATTGCGACACTCGCAAATTTAGCACTTCCCCCTCTTCCCAACCTCATGGGCGAGCTTATGATCATTACCTCCCTTTTCAACTGGTCTAACTGAACCCTCGCACTAACTGGGGCTGGCACCCTCATCACCGCAGGCTATTCCCTATACATGTTCCTCATAACACAACGAGGACCCCTCCCAGCCCACATCATCGCCCTAGATCCCTCCTACACCCGGGAGCACCTGCTTATAGCCCTTCACATCATCCCCCTCCTCCTCCTAATCCTTAAACCAGAACTAATCTGAGGTTGGACCGGATGTAGATATAGTTTAATTCAAAACGTTAGATTGTGATTCTAAAAACGGAGGTTAAAATCCTCTTATCCACCGAGAGAGGCCTGCTGGCACCGGAGACTGCTAATCCTCGCCCCCTTGGTTGGACTCCAAGGCTCACTCGCATGCTTCTAAAGGATAACAGCTCATCCGTTGGTCTTAGGAACCAAAAACTCTTGGTGCAAATCCAAGTAGCAGCTATGCATACTACATTAGTAATGTCAACAAGCCTACTTATCATCTTCTCACTCCTACTCTACCCCGTTCTAACAACCCTCTCCCCCGCCAACCCCGCCCCCGACTGAGCCCTCACCCACGTAAAAACGGCAGTAAAATGGGCTTTCATCGTCAGCCTCCTCCCGTTATTTCTTTTTTTAGGCGAAGGCGCTGAAGCCATCATTACTAATTGAAGCTGAATAAATACACTTACTTTTGACATCAATATCAGTCTAAAATTTGACCACTACTCCATTATCTTCACCCCCATTGCCCTCTACGTCACCTGGTCCATCCTAGAATTTGCATCATGGTACATACACGCAGACCCGTACATGAACCGATTCTTCAAATACCTCTTAGTCTTCCTAATCGCCATAATCGTTCTGGTTACAGCAAACAATATATTCCAGCTGTTTATTGGCTGAGAGGGGGTAGGAATTATGTCATTCCTCCTCATCGGCTGATGATACGGCCGGGCTGACGCCAATACGGCAGCCCTGCAAGCTGTCATTTATAACCGGGTCGGAGACATCGGCCTCATTTTAGCCATAGCATGAATAGCAACTAACCTTAACTCGTGAGAAATGCACCAAATATTCAGCATTAGCAAAAACTACGACTTAACCCTCCCCCTCCTGGGGCTGATCGTCGCCGCCACCGGCAAATCCGCCCAATTTGGACTTCATCCCTGACTACCCTCTGCCATGGAGGGCCCCACGCCGGTCTCTGCCCTACTGCACTCAAGCACAATGGTCGTCGCAGGAATTTTTCTACTTATCCGAATGAGTCCACTAATGGAGGATAACCAAACCGCCCTCACTCTCTGCCTCTGCCTTGGAGCCCTTACAACCCTTTTTACAGCCACATGTGCTCTTACCCAAAACGACATCAAGAAAATTGTTGCATTCTCTACATCCAGCCAGCTAGGCCTGATAATAGTAACAATCGGCCTCAATCAACCACAACTTGCCTTCCTCCACATTTGTACACATGCCTTCTTCAAAGCAATGCTATTCCTTTGCTCGGGCTCAATCATTCACAGCCTGAACGATGAGCAGGATATCCGAAAAATAGGAGGCATACACCACCTGACCCCCTTCACATCCTCTTGCCTCACCCTGGGGAGCCTCGCCCTCACAGGCACCCCCTTCTTAGCCGGCTTCTTCTCTAAAGATGCCATTATTGAGGCCCTAAACACTTCTCACCTTAACGCCTGAGCCCTAATCCTAACCCTCCTAGCTACTTCCTTTACCGCCGTATATAGCCTCCGTGTCGTGTTTTTCGTATCCATAGGCCACCCCCGTTTTAATGCACTTTCCCCCATCAACGAAAATAACCCCGCAGTAATCAACCCTATCAAACGACTTGCCTGAGGAAGTATTGTAGCCGGCCTACTCATTACCTCCAACATTACTCCTTTAAAAACACCTGTTATGTCGATGCCCCTCCTCCTTAAACTGGCAGCACTGGCCGTCACAATCCTAGGCCTGCTTACAGCCCTAGAACTTGCATCCCTGACAAGCAAACAATTTAAACCCACCCCCTCACTCACCCCTCACCACTTCTCAAACATGCTGGGCTTCTTCCCTGCAATTATCCACCGCTCCGCGCCCAAACTCAACCTCATCCTAGGGCAGGCAATCGCCAGCCAGATGGTTGACCAAACATGACTGGAGAAAGTGGGCCCTAAGTCAGTTGCATCCCACAGCATCCCTATGGCCACCGCAACAAGCAACGCTCAACGAGGGGCTATCAAAACATATCTAGCTCTATTCCTCCTCACACTAACTCTCACCACGCTCCTAGCCCTCGCCCACTAAACAACCCGGAGTGCCCCACGACTAAGCCCTCGCGTCAACTCCAACACCACAAATAATGTTAGCAGAAGTACCCAGGCAGAGATAACTAGCATTCCTCCCCCCAGAGAGTACATTAACGCCACCCCTCCTATGTCCCCCCGGAACACAGAGAAGTCGCCCAAATCGTCGGCAGGGACCCACGACCCCTCATATCAAGTCCCCCCGAACACCCCAGACAACATCAGCACCCCCACAATGTAACCTGCTATGTACACCGCAACTGAACGATTGCCCCACGTCTCAGGGTAAGGCTCGGCAGCCAAGGCTGCCGAGTACGCGAATACAACAAGCATTCCCCCTAGATAAATTAAAAACAGGACAAGAGACAAAAAAGGGCCCCCATGCCCAACCAAAATGCCACAACCCATCCCCGCAACCACTACCAACCCTAGCGCGCCGAAATACGGGGAAGGATTAGATGCAACCGCAATTAGCCCCAGCACTAAACCGAACAAAAGTAAAGACATTGTATAAGTCATAATTCCTGCCAGGACTCTAACCAGGACTAGTGGCTTGAAAAACCACCGTTGTTATTCAACTACAAGAACTCTAATGGCCAGCCTACGCAAAACCCACCCACTGATTAAAATTGCAAACGATGCCCTAGTGGACCTTCCCGCCCCCTCCAATATTTCAGTATGATGAAACTTTGGCTCCCTACTTGGACTCTGCTTAGCTACCCAAATCGTAACAGGACTATTCCTGGCGATACACTACACCTCTGACATTGCTACCGCCTTCTCATCCGTCGCCCACATCTGCCGTGACGTTAACTACGGATGACTTATTCGCAACATGCATGCGAACGGCGCATCCTTCTTCTTTATCTGCATCTACATGCATATCGGCCGAGGCCTGTATTACGGATCGTACCTATATAAAGAGACATGAAACGTAGGAGTCGTTCTCCTCCTTCTAGTCATGATGACTGCATTCGTTGGCTATGTCCTCCCTTGAGGTCAGATGTCCTTCTGAGGAGCAACCGTAATCACCAACCTCCTATCTGCCGTCCCATATGTAGGCAATACCCTAGTTCAATGAATCTGGGGAGGGTTCTCAGTCGATAACGCAACCCTCACACGATTCTTCGCCTTCCACTTCCTCTTCCCATTCGTCATTGCCGCCATGACCATGATTCACCTAATTTTCCTACACGAAACAGGCTCAAACAACCCTACCGGCCTTAACTCCGATGCCGACAAAATCTCATTCCACCCCTACTTCTCCTACAAAGACCTCCTAGGCTTCGCAGCACTATTCGTAGCATTAGTGTCACTGGCCCTATTTTCCCCCAACCTTCTAGGTGACCCAGACAACTTCACACCCGCCAACCCACTCGTGACCCCGCCACATATTAAGCCTGAGTGATACTTCCTATTTGCCTACGCCATCCTCCGATCAATTCCTAACAAACTTGGGGGAGTCTTAGCCCTCCTATTCTCAATCCTCGTTCTAATGCTAGTCCCTATTCTACACACCTCTAAACAGCGAGGCCTAACATTCCGCCCACTCACACAATTCCTTTTCTGAACTCTCGTGGCAGACGTAATTATTCTGACTTGAATCGGGGGAATGCCAGTAGAACACCCATTTATTATTATCGGCCAAGTAGCATCATTCATCTACTTCTTCCTGTTCCTTTTCCTCGTCCCGCTTGCGGGCTGAGTCGAAAATAAAGCCCTTCAATGAGCATGCAATAGTAGCTCAGCGTCAGAGCGCCGGCCTTGTAACCCGGATGCCGGAGGTTAAAGTCCCCCCTTTTGCTCAGAGAAAGGTGATTCTAACACCTACCCCTAACTCCCAAAGCTAGGATTCTAAAACTAAACTATTCTCTGATAGTGCATATATGACTATTTTACATATATAGTATTACCTATATAGTGTAATGAAGTAGGACATAACATAAGAATAACATACATATATTTAGTACATACATAGTACTTGTAGATAAGACATTTATGTATTAACACCATCATGTCGACTAAAACACATTCAGGAGACCATAAATTAAAGGGTATCACATAAAGCATAAACTAACCTACCAGTTCATATTTCTAATTATTGTGACAGCTAGCGATTTAAGACCTAGCAAAATACGAAGGTCCTAATTTATACCAAGTCCTCCACTACCCTAGTTTCGAGGATACTGCGATGCAGTAAGAACCTACCATCAGTTGATTTCTTAATGCATACGTTTATTGATGGTCAGGGACAGAAATTGTGGGGGTTTCACTTAGTGAACTATTCCTGGCATCTGGTTCCTACTTCAGGGCCATTAATTGTTATAATTCCGCTAACTTTCATTGACGCTTGCATAAGTTAATGCTTTCGACCATATTGATCGTTACCCACCATGCCGAGCGTTCACTCCAGCGGGCAACGGGTTTCCTTTTTTCTTTCTCCTTTCAATTGACATCTCACAGTGCAGAGCGAACAATGATTAAATAAGGGTGAACATGTTCTTTGCATTCAAGGTAATGGTAATGAATGCCATTAAACACTACCGAAGAATTGCATATTTAGATTTCATGAGCATAATGTTGATTTATTTCTCCTCATTTATCTGTTATCGCCCCCCCTTCGGTTTTTGCGTCAAACCCCCCTACCCCCCAACACTCCTGAGATCACTAAGACTCCTGCAAACCCCCCGGAAACAGGAAAACCTCTAGAATGTACTTATGCCCCAAAATGCATCTATTTACATTATTATAATAATTTACAC